GGCGCAGGAAGCAAGATCTAACCCCCAGTGGGGGTCTTTATTTCTGTTTTTTCTTTTCGCCTTTATCATCAGATAAATACGGGTACGGGAATTTCCCTTTTTTCCACTACTATCCCTTGATAAGGGAGAGACACATCATATGTGGATTAGTACAATCTGTGGTATTACTATATTAAGTATACCATTCTTGTCTTACTTTCTTTTTCGATTGTTCTTGATCCATGAAATGGAGTAAAGTGTCCATATTTTACCGGGAGAACATACAAAAATGGTATTATTGTAGTCGTCGTTTAATGTACGATAGACAATGAACTTAACAGAATTACCTCGACAGAGTATTTTTCAGGTTAAACCACACCTTGTATAGATCCGACTTTGTTTGTGTATCTTCAATGACTAATTAGAAACAATTCTAATGCAAGTTGACGACTGCATTTTTTATGTATGTGTTCCAGTCCAAATCCAAGAAAGAGGATACTAAAAAAATAAAAGAAAAGACCAAGCACTGACCCTTTTCCGTAAATTTGTTTTAATATTAGATTAGATCCTTTTTATTTAATCTCTTCTTTTTTCCATTACTGTTTGGATCTGTGTATGACCCATAGAATATCGGTCATATCATATAATACCTCATAATTGTATGTCTAAGTCTAAGAAAAATATGTAAAATATGTATAAGTATAAGAAAAAGGAAGGATAATTGTATAAGATTGTATAAGATAAGGAAAGCGGTAGGTTATAGAAAAAAAAGTGGAAAAGGATTAAAAATGCAATGGGATTCCTGATCCAATAAAAAATGTCATTTCGGAGTTAATATGGATAAAGGATCTCCCTATGTTATCCTATTCAATTCTCGACAATGAATCGATTTGATAGATCATATATTGTTATTCATAATATTGATCCGATTCAGTATCATCCGGATGCAATTCATTCCATTGAATTGACAGGAATCCAATTTATAATCTCTATGGGATTACATCCCGAGTTATTGCGACGAATAAAAAAACGAGACAATAAGATTATGGAAGTCAATATTCTAGCATTTATTGCTACTGCACTGTTCATTCTAGTTCCTACTGCTTTTTTACTTATTATCTACGTAAAAACAGTCAGTCAAAATGATTAATTTGAATCAAACTTGAATTATTAGTTCTTATCAATCATTGAAGAAATGAAAGAAAGGGATTAAAAAAAAATTCTAAGTTTTAAATGAAATGATCTGGTTGGAATCATAAAGTGTGGTAGAAAGAACTATAGATAGTTCTTTCTACCACACTAGAGAGTATTGTATATTATCGAATATTGTATACTATGATAGTATCAACCATATATGGTTGTATCATATATGATATATAGTTGTATTGTATACAACTAGACTTTATCTAAATAGAGGGTTTAATATACAATCAATATGTATGTATATGTACATCTAAATAGTTGATTAGTACATCGAAATAGCAGTCTAATTCGATTTCTTTTTTTTCGATACATCACTGGATTTCGATCAACTCAAAATAATGGAAGGCCATTTCTTCTAACTCTTTCCTACGTTTCTTAGAATTTTAGATATGGGTCCCGAGATCCATCGAAAGAATAAATGGAGGAAGAATAGTATGGGAATATACTATAGCAAAAGAAAACAAAACCAAGGAATTTTTTTTGATTTCCCATCCCAAGAAGTCATTGATTGAGCCATTAACAGATGATCTACGAAATTCTATGGTAACTTCTGCAGGTTTAGAGAAGAAGTAGATTAGTAAAATAAAGGGTACCCCACCCATTTTTCATGCTTAAACATGACGTGAGATGCGTCAAAAAAGCATAAAAAAATTTGGAAGAGTTAATGTGAAATTGGAAAACAAATTAAATGTGAAATGTACGATATGTGGTGGATTGCTCAGCGGAAGAAAGATCTAATTTTATTATGTGTAGAACCTCTTTGGACAACCACGAGTCATTTCCAGTAGAACGTCTGTATCGTCGTAATCTAGTCGTAATCTAATAGCGGAACTACTTTTTATTAGAACAGTGAAAGTAAAGAACGAGGGAAATAAATAAAGAAAAAACGCGGAATTGGTTTTTTCTCATTGTAATATCCATAATTTTGGTAAGAGCTAGTTTATCAAAATTGAATATTTAGGAAGAATTCGTTTGGAAAAAATTTCCTATCATGCGTAGATTTTATTTTTGAAATACAACTAAATTCTAGTAATCATTCATTATTTGATCGAATGATTATTATTCATTATTGTAGTATTGTAGTCCTGTATAATTTGGAAAGAGAAGCTTTGAAAATAAAGCTTCCCAAAACGATCAATTAAACAATTGATCCAATTCGATTACTCAATCGATTACTCAATCAATTAGTAGTATCCCTAGAGCCCACTCCTTCCCCATACTACGAGTGAAAGAGAAAATGTAAAGACTACCATTAAAGCAGCCCAAGCGAGACTTACTATATCCATGTGAATTATGTCTCCTATTTTTATGAATGAAG